TAATAATATTTATAATAATAGTAATTATCAAGAATTGGAGGAGAAAAAAAATACATTTGATAGAAAAGCATTAGTAACTTCATTTTTTTTTTTTAAACCAACCCATAAATTTTCACAAAAATCAGTATCAAGCTTGAGTTTTGAAACACTCTATTTATTTCCAGAACATGAACAAGTAAAAATGGATTCTGAAGATGAAGAAGAAAAAAAAAAAATAATCCAAATATTATTCGATGCAATTCGAACTGATTTGAAGGATGAAACAATCGTAAATCGAAATAGAACGGAATGTATTAGAATAAACGAAATCCGTAAAAAAGTTCCTCAATGGTCATACAAATTTATTGACGAATTGCAACAACTGAACGGAAAAATTGAAGCAGAGAGTTATCAAATTCGTTCTAGAAAAGGCAAACGTGTAGTCATTTTAAATAAATCTAAATTTTTTAAGAAAAACAATACTTATAGTGATACTGGAGATACGGATAATACTAAAAATAAAAAAAAAAGCGAATTGGCTTTAATACGTTATTCACAACAATCGGATTTTCGGCGAGATATAATAAAAGGATCTATACGTGCTCAAAGGCGTAAAACAGTTACTTGGAAATTGTTTCAAAAAAGTGTGCATTCCCCTCTTTTTTTGGATAAAATTGAGAAACCTTTATTCTTTTCTTTTGATAGTATCAAGTCAATGAAAATCTTTTTTATGTTAAAAAGTTGGATACGAAAAAAGATAGAATTTATAATTTCAGATTATACAAAGGAAAAAGCAAAAGAAAGTTCGAAAAAAGAAGAGAAAAAAAAAAAAAATGAAGAAAAAAGACGTATAGAAATAGCAGAAGCCTGGGATAGCATTATATTTGCTCAAGCAATAAGGGGTGTTTTATTAATAACCCAATCGATTCTTAGAAAATATATTATATTACCTTCATTGATAATAATTAAAAATATTGTTCGTATACTATTTTTTCAATTTCCCGAATGGTCAGAAGATTTTAGGGATTGGAAAAGAGAAATGTATATTAAATGTACATATAATGGCGTTCAATTATCTGAAACAGAATTTCCAAAAAAATGGCTAACAGACGGTATTCAGATAAAGATATTATTTCCTTTTCGTCTAAAACCTTGGCACAAATCTAAGTTACGATCCAATGAAAAGAAAAACGATCAAATGAAAAAAAGGGGGGTGAAAAAAAAGAACTTTTGTTTTTTAACAATTTGGGGAACGGAAGTCGAATTGCCCTTTTCTGGTTCCACTCAAAATCGATTTTCATTTTTTGATCCTATTTTTAAAGAACTAAAAAAAAAACTGAAACAATTTCAGTTTTTCATTTTTCTAGTTCTAAAAGCTTTAAGTGAAAAACTGAAATTGTTTCTAAATATCTTAAAAGAAAAAGCAAAATGGATCATCAAAAGTATTCTCAAAAGGATTCTATTTCTAACGAAAAAAATAAAACAATTTTCCAAATTTCTATTTATTAAATTTAAATTCAAAAAAATAGATGAATTGAGCGAAAGCAAAAAAGATTCAACAATCGGTAACAACAGTCCAATGATTTCCGAAGTAACCATTCCAATTCAATCTATAAAAAATTCGGCAAATTATTCAGTGAAAAAAAAAAAAATAAGGGATCTGAATGCTAAAAGAAAAGAAGTTTTAAAAAAAATGAAAAAAGAAAAAAAGAAAAGAGGGCTTGTAATTTCAGAGACAAATATTAATTCGAGCAAAACTATGTATGGTATTAAAAGGATTGAATTAATAAACCAAAATTTGGAAATATTAGAAAGAAGAAAAAATGTTCGATTAACTCGTAAATCACATTCGTTTTTTAAATTTTTCATGAAAAGGACATACATAGATATCTTTCTATATATCATTTGTATTCCTAGGATCAATACACAACTTTTTCTTGAATCAACAAAAAAAAAATGGAATAAATCCATTTACACTAATGAAGTAAATGCAGAAAGAATTGAAAAAACAAATCAAAATATAATTCGCTTTATTTCGATTCTACACAAATATTTTAATACTAGGAATACAAATTCACAGAATTCTTGTGATGTCTCCCTTTTATCACAAGCATATGTCTTTTTAAAATTATTACAAACCCGAATTATTAACATATATAAGTTAAGATCTGTTTTTGAATATCATGAAAGTTTTTTTTTTCTTAAAAATGAAATAAAGGATTCTTTTTTTGGAGTACAGGGAATATTTCATTCGAAATTAAAACATAAGAACTCTCCCAATTCTGTAATAAATCAATGGACAAATTGGTTAAAGGATCATTATCAATATGACTTATCCCAAAGCAGATGGTCCAGATTAGTACCTCAAAAATGGAAAAATAAGATCACTGAATGTCGCGTAACGCAAAATAAAGATTTAACCAAATATAATTCATATGAAAAAAACCGATTAATTCTTTACAAAGAACAACAAGTAGGTGCATTAAAAAAAAAAAAAATTAGAAAACAATATAGATATGATCTTTTATCCTATAACTTTATCAATTATGCGGATAAGAAAGACTCCTATATTTATGGATATAAATCCCTATTTCAAGCAAATAAAAATAAAGTGATTTTTTCTAATTACAACGCGCATAAAAAAGAATTCTGTGATATAATAGGTAATATTTTTATCAGGAATTATATAGCGGAAGACACTATTATAGATATGGAAAAAAACCTGGATAGAAAGTATTTCAATTGGGCGGGAATCAATATCGAAATACTAAATCGTTCTATATCGAATCCGGAATTTTGGTTCTTTTCTAAATTTGTGATATTTTATAATGCATATAGGGATAACCCATGGATCATACCAATCAAATTACTTTTTTTACATTTTAATATAAATCCAAATATTAGTGAAAATAAAGATAACATTACTAGAAATAAAAAAATAATCGATATCTATGGACCATCGAAAAAAAATAAATCTCTTGAATTGGAGTTAGAGACTCGAAATGGAGCAAAAGCATTATATGCCGATCAAATAAATCTTGAAATACCTCTCTCAAACCAAGAAAAAGATTTTGTAGGATCAGGCAATGAAAATAATATTAAGGGTATAAAGAAAAAGAAAGACAAGAACAAGATGGAGGCAGAACTCAATTTCTTACTAAGAAATTTTTTGACTTTACATTTGAACTGGAAGAATTTCTTAGGTCAAAGAATATTAAAAAATGTCAAAGTATATTGTCTCCTGATTAGATTGAAAAATTTAAGAGATATTACTATAGCCTCTATTCAAAGAGGAGAGCTAGGTCTAGATATTATGATGATTCAAAATCAAAAGAATTTCATTCTTCAAGACTTAAGAAAAAATAAAAAATTTATGAAAAAAGAAATATTTGTTATAGAACCTGTTCGTTTGTCTAAAAAAAACAAAAAACAATTTCTTATGTATCAAACCGTGAGTCTTTCATTAATTCATAAGAATAAGCGCAAAATTTATCAAAAATACCCAGAAAAAAGTCATGTTAATAAGAAAAATTTGGATAAATACATTACAAGAACAAGAAATCAAAAGGTAACAGAAAAAAAGAATTATGATTTACTTGTTCCTGAAAATATTTTATCCGCCAGACGTCGTAGAGAATTGAGAATTCTAATTTGTTTAAATCCAAGTAATATAAATAGTATACATAGAAACACAATATTTTATAATGAAAATCAAGTCCATAATTGTTTTCAAGTTTTGACTAAAAACTATATATATCTTGAGAAAGAAAAAAAAAAACTAATGAATTTCAAAATTTTTCTTTGGCCAAATTATCGATTAGAAGATTTGGCTTGTATAAATCGCTATTGGTTTTATACCCATAATGGAAGCCGTTTCAGTATAGTAAGAATACATATGTATCCTCGATTGAAAATTCGTTAATCGAAATTTGTCTTCCTAATATATTTGTCTTCCTAATATATATGATAATATATATGGTATATACATAACATAGATACAGACACGCATTGTGGGATTGATATAAATTAAATGAAGTATCCTTTAGATCCAAAATAAAAATCAACGAAATCCTCTTTTCTTTTTTAAGTATACAATTTTTTTGTGGTGAATCAATAAAAATAGTCTTTTTTATATCTATTTTATTTAAATTTTTAAATTGGATTGATTAATTTAAAATTTAATAAGAATTAATTTGATTGTAAAAAAAATTATTAAGGAAATTAAGATATATAATTCAAAATTAGTGTCATTATTATTACTGATCAATAAAAATATCTATAAAAAGCGAGGAGAGGGGAAAAACTTTCAATTTTTTATGGTAAAAAATGCATTTATACCTGTTATTTCACAAGAAAAAAAAGAAGAAAACCCGGGATCGGTTGAATTTCAAGTATTCAATTTTACCAATAGAATACGAAGACTTACTTCACATTTTGAATTGCACCGAAAAGACTATTTATCTCAAAGAGGTTTACGTCAAATTCTGGGAAAACGGCAACGATTACTGTCTTATTTGTCAAAGAAAGATAGAATACGTTATAAAAAATTAATAAATCAGTTTGATATTCGAGAGTCTAAAATTCGTTAAATTGAAGAGTAATTCTCAATTATTCTATTTATTAAATCTTCCATTTTGATGAACTTTTTTTTTTAAGCGATTCATATAAGAATGAATCGAGGAAAAACCTATGAATATCTTAACTACAAGAAAGGACTTCATGATAGTTAATATGGGCCCTCACCACCCATCAATGCATGGTGTTCTTCGACTTATTGTTACTCTAGATGGCGAAGATGTTATTGATTGTGAACCAATATTGGGTTATTTACACAGAGGAATGGAAAAAATAGCGGAAAATCGAACAATTATACAATATCTGCCTTATGTAACACGTTGGGATTATTTAGCTACTATGTTCACAGAAGCAATAACTGTAAACGGACCAGAACAATTGGGAAATATTCAAGTACCTAAAAGGGCCAGCTATATCCGAGTAATTATGTTGGAGTTGAGTCGTATAGCTTCTCACCTACTATGGCTAGGGCCTTTTATGGCAGATATTGGTGCACAAACCCCCTTCTTCTATATTTTCAGAGAAAGAGAATTAATTTATGATCTATTTGAAGCTGCGACGGGCATGAGAATGATGCATAATTTTTTTCGTATTGGGGGGGTAGCGACTGATTTACCTTATGGTTGGATAGATAAATGTTTTGATTTCTGCGATTATTTTTTAACACGGATTGTTGAATATCAAAAACTTATTACCCGAAATCCTATTTTTTTAGAACGGGTTGAAGGGGTAGGGGTTGTTGATGGAAAGGAAGTAATAAATTGGGGTTTATCGGGACCGATGCTTCGGGCTTCCGGAATCCAATGGGATTTACGTAAAATTGATAATTATGAATGTTACGAAGAATTGGATTGGGAAGTTCAATGGCAAAAAGAAGGAGATTCATTAGCTCGTTATTTAGTTCGAATCGGTGAAATGATGGAATCCATAAAAATTATTCAACAGGCTTTGGAAGGAATTCCTGGTGGGCCATATGAAAATTTAGAAATCCGTTCCTTTGATAGAGAAAAAGAGCCAGAATGGAATGATTTTGAGTATCGATTTATTAGTAAAAAACCGTCTCCGACTTTTGAATTGCCAAAACAAGAACTTTATGTAAGAATTGAGGCCCCCAAGGGAGAATTAGGAATTTTTCTAATAGGAGATCAAAATGGTTTTCCTTGGAGATGGAAAATTCGTCCACCGGGTTTTATCAATTTGCAAATTCTTCCTCAATTAGTTAAAAGAATGAAATTGGCCGATATTATGACAATACTAGGTAGCATAGATATTATTATGGGAGAAGTTGATCGTTGAAATGATAATTAATATAACAGAAATACAAGATATGCATTTTTTTTTCAGATTGGAATCCTTTAAAGAGGTATATGGAATTATATGGATATTTTCCCCTATTTTTATTCTTGTATTGGGAATTACAATAAGTGTACTAGCAATTGTATGGTTAGAAAGAGAAATATCCGCCGGGATACAACAGCGTATTGGACCTGAATACACCGGTCCTTTTGGAGTTCTTCAAGCTCTAGCAGACGGAACAAAATTACTTTTCAAAGAGAATCTTATCCCATCTAGAGGAGATATTCGTTTATTCAGTATAGGACCATCCATATCAGTTATATCAATTATAATAAGCTATTCGATAATTCCTTTTGGCTATAACTTTGTTTTATCTGATCTGAATATTGGTGTTTTTTTATGGATTGCTATTTCGAGTATTGCTCCCATTGGACTTCTTATGTCAGGATATGGGTCAAATAATAAATATTCCTTTTTGGGTGGTCTACGAGCAGCTGCTCAATCGATTAGTTATGAAATACCATTAGCTCTATGTGTATTAGCGATATCTCTACGTGCGATTCGTTAAGACAGAAATTTTTCGTTCGATACTATTGCTATACTCCTTTCTTTATAGTACTTTATAGTACTTTAATAGCACTTTATAGTATAAATAGTATAAGGAGGTTAATAAATTGAATATATATATTCAATTTATTTTTTTTTATTTATTCGGATTGAATAATTTAATCAGATAGTTATATGAGTGCAATAAAACAGCTTCTATTGAATATAATTTATGAATACTATATTACTTATAGTTAATAGAAAGTATGATGATTTAAAATTGCAGTAAAAATATTGAGTCTCATTTTCTATGTATAAGAATTAAGTGAAAAAAAAATGAAATTATAAGTAGAAGTGGTCGTTTATCCCAAGGTTGGTTGATTAGTCATCCTGTCTTGAAGCGGGTACAAAAGACCCACTTTTTTTTATGTTAATATCATTAATATATATTACCATATATATTAAATATATTAACATAAATATAGAGATTAATAAAAAAAAAAATGAATGGATGGTTAGAAACACCAAGATACACAAAGGATTAGTAACGTATATTTTAAAAAATATCCAAAAGAACATTTTAGAATAATAGAAAAAAGAATACTAATTGGGGCTTTAAGCTGGTAGAAAAAATAAAGTAGTACTCCCCACAATTCCGATCCAGAGTATCCTTCTATCCACTAATTAAATAAATGGCTATCAGAAACGAAATAATCCTTTAATTTTTTTATTAAGTCCCTTTTTTATCATACTTACATAAAAAAACATAAAAAAAGAATAGGTTAAGAACGAAAAAAAAGGGGATCCCTTTTTTCTCTTTTGTCTTCTATCCATATTTGTGGAGATAGAATTCATGTCATAATTTAGAAAACGAACATGTAATTCTTTTTCGTAATCGAAAACCATTAGGGAGTTATTGATAATTCTAAAAGAGTATTTTATGGAAGAATTTAGTTATTACTCAACAAATTGAATTTTGGATTTGTTAAGGGATGAGATCAATTCAGACGTACCTTATTGTATTATTTATTTATTAAATAAATATTAAATAAAATTTATTTTTCTTTATTAATTTTTTTTATTAAGACAGACAGAATTCAATTGGTTTAATTCAGAACCGTCCAATAAAATGGAATCTTATATATCTTAGGGATATATCAAGCGATAAATAAATGGCTCGGTCTGTAGATTTTTTGAAGGCTTTAAAAAGGAGCCGTATGAGGTAAAAATCTCATGTACGGTTCTGTAATAGAGATGGGAACAGTAATGTTATCACCGACTAGGATTATCAAACAGTTTAAGTACAGTTGATATAGTTGATGCTCAATCAAAGTATGGTTTTTGGGGATGGAATTTGTGGCGTCAACCTATGGGTTTCATCGTTTTTATAATTTCTTCCCTAGCAGAATGTGAAAGATTGCCTTTTGATTTACCAGAAGCGGAAGAAGAATTAGTAGCCGGTTATCAAACCGAATATTCGGGTATCAAATTTGGTTTATTTTACATTGCTTCCTATTTAAACCTATTAATTTCTTCCTTATTTGTAACAGTTCTTTACTTGGGTGGTTCAAATATCTCTATTCCGTACATATTCGTTTCTGAATTTTTTGAAATAAATAAAGCATATGGGGTTTTTGTAACGATAATTGGTATTTTTATTACACTAGCTAAAACTTTTTTATTTTTATTTGTTTCTATCACAACAAGATGGACTTTGCCTAGGCTAAGAATAGATCAATTATTAAATCTTGGGTGGAAATTTCTTTTACCGATTTCTCTTGGTAATTTATTATTAACAACTTCGTCTCAACTGTTTTCACTATAAAAAATGGACTTTCTATATTAAAAACTTGTATCAAACAAGAGAAAGAAAAAACTATTCAGAGATATTCACGATATGTTCCTTATGGTAACTGGATTCATAAATTATGGTCAACAAACAGTCCGAGCTGCAAGGTACATTGGTCAAGGTTTCATGATTACCTTATCTCACGCAAATCGTTTACCAGTAACTATTCAATATCCTTATGAAAAAATAATCACATCAGAACGTTTTCGTGGTCGAATACATTTTGAATTTGATAAATGCATTGCTTGTGAAGTATGTGTTCGTGTATGTCCCATAGATCTACCCGTTGTTGATTGGAAACTCGAAACCGATATTCGAAAGAAACGATTACTTAATTACAGTATTGATTTCGGAATCTGTATATTTTGTGGTAACTGTATTGAGTATTGTCCAACAAATTGTTTATCAATGACTGAAGAATATGAACTTTCGACTTATGATCGCCACGAATTGAATTATAATCAAATTGCTTTGGGCCGTTTACCAGTGTCAGTAATTGATGATTATACAATTCGAACGATTCAAATAAAATTTTAAATTATTGATAATTAAATAAAATTCTTCTGAAAACGAAAATTATAGAATATAAATCAAATCCTATATTATACATCTACTTCTTTAATTGTTTTAATTTTGTTTTTAATTTTCATTTTCTAGTTTGAAATGACTCTTTCACATAAAGAAAAGAATGGAATGATATTGATTCGATAATAACGCTACCTATAGCAATTCACATTTTTTATCTTAGCATCTTTTCTTATCTTAGGATTTGGTTGAATTCAATGCGGAGAGAATTTTAGTATTTCATATGTCAATTTTTTTCCTGGTCATATCAATAAGGTCATGAAATTTCGATTTATTTATCTCTTATTTTACATATAATGGATTTGCCTGAACCGTTACATGATTTTCTTTTAGTCTTTTTGGGATCAGGTCTTATATTAGGAAGTCTAGGAGTAATATTATTTACGAATCCCATTTTTTCTGCTTTTTCGTTGGGACTGGTTCTTGTTTGTATATCTTTATTCTATATTTTAGCAAACTCCCATTTTGTAGCTGCATCACAGCTACTTATTTACGTGGGCGCTATAAATGTTTTAATCATATTTGCTGTGATGTTCATGAATGGTTCAGAATATTACCAAGATTTTCATCTTTGGACCGTTGGGGACGGAATTACTTTGATGGTTTGTACAAGTATTTTTGTTTCACTAATAACTACTATTCTAGATACAGCATGGCATGGGATTATTTGGACTACAAGACCAAATCAGATTATAGAGCAAGATTTGATAAGTACTAGTCAACAAATTGGAATTCATTTATCAACAGATTTTTTTCTTCCATTTGAACTCATTTCAATAATTCTTTTAGTTGCTTTGATAGGTGCAATTGTTGTGGCTCGCCAATAATAAATTTTTAGAACTAACAATATAAGTCAAAATTTCATTTTGTTAGATTTTATCACATTTATTTTCGTTGAATTCTATGTGAACGTAAAATAGTATTTATGTAGAAAATCGTTTTTTATTGCCAATATATTATCTTTTTTTTGTCGTAGACTTATTATATTCTTTAGTCAATAAAATCCGTTGAATTCTCGTTCATATTGAAATGAATAAAAATTGATAAGGAGTTGGTCAATGATATTTGAGCATGCACTTGTTTTGAGTGCTTATTTATTTTCTATAGGTATCTATGGGTTGATCACAAGTCGAAATATGGTTAGAGCCCTTATGTGTCTTGAACTTATACTGAATGCAGTTAATATAAATCTCGTAACCTTTTCTGATTTTTTTGATAGTCGCCAATTAAAAGGAAATATTTTTTCAATTTTTGTTATAGCTGTTGCAGCCGCTGAAGCAGCTATCGGACCGGCTATTGTTTCCTCTATTTATCGTAATAGAAAATCAATTCGTATCAATCAATCGAATTTGTTGAATAAATAGTATTACTCATAAAAAAGTAGAATTTGTAATAGTGTGTGTACTATTAACCAATTCAAATTGGCATATATGATATATAACTTATGATGATGTTTGCAAAAACAATCATAAGAAATCAAAGTATCTTGGTTCTATTATGTTATTATTAATTAATCTATTAAGTAGATTTTGATTAGCAAAATTCTGATAAATCATTGATTCATCTGGTGGAATATATAAATAGATAGATATATATGTACTATATATATTTTTAATCTATCTATTTATATAAAATTATAATTCGTTTACGACTTTACTAGATCGAAAATGGTGAATTTTTGATGTTCAAGGACTATGATCCAATGTCACATTCAGTAAAGATTTATGATACATGTATAGGATGTACTCAATGTGTCCGAGCCTGCCCCACAGATGTTTTAGAAATGATACCTTGGGATGGATGTAAAGCTAAACAAATTGCTTCTGCCCCAAGAACAGAGGACTGTGTTGGTTGTAAAAGGTGTGAATCCGCCTGTCCGACGGATTTCTTAAGTGTTAGAGTTTATTTATGGCATGAAACAACTCGAAGCATGGGTCTAGCTTATTGATACGTTTCAAAAAGAACCACACACAAGTACTTTTTTTTTACTGGTAAAAACCCGCGCTCAAAATACAAAAGATTTGTTTTTGAGCGCGGGTTTTTCTAGTCTAAGTATATCTTATTTTTATCACGAATTATTTTCCTTGGTTAACAATAATTGTAGTTTTGCCAATAGCCGGGGGTTCCTTAATTATCTTATTTCCGCATAAAGGAAATAAGATAATTAAGTGGTATACTATTTGTATATGTTTAATAGATCTCCTTCTAACAGCCTATGCTTTTTGTTATCATTTCGAATTAGATGATCCACTAATTCAATTGACAGAAAATTATAAATGGATCCATTTTTTTGACTTTTACTGGAGATTCGGAATAGATGGACTCTCTATAGGACCCATTTTATTGACAGGATTCATTACTACTTTAGCTACGTTAGCGGCTCAGCCGGTTACTCGAGAATCCCAATTATTTTATTTCCTGATGTTAGCAATGTATAGTGGTCAAATAGGAACATTTTCTTCTCGAGACATTTTACTTTTTTTCATCATGTGGGAATTCGAATTAATTCCCGTTTATCTACTTTTATCCATGTGGGGTGGAAAAAAACGTTTGTATTCAGCTACAAAGTTTATTTTGTACACTGCGGGCAGTTCTGTTTTTTTATTATTGGGAATTCTAGGTATGATTTTCTATAGTTCGAATGAACCAACATTAAATTTTGAATTATTAACTAATCAATCATATCCCATATCGCTAGAAATAATATTCTATATGGGATTTCTTATTGCTTTTGCTGTCAAATCACCAATTATACCCTTACATACGTGGTTACCTGACACCCATGGAGAGGCACATTACAGCACTTGTATGCTTTTAGCCGGAATATTATTAAAAATGGGAGCATATGGGTTGGTTCGAATCAATATGGAATTGTTATCTCACGCTCATTCTATATTTTGCCCCTGGTTAATGCTATTAGGTTCAATTCAAATAATCTATGCAGCTTCAACATCTCTTGGTCAACGTAATTTAAAAAAAAGAATAGCTTATTCTTCGGTATCTCATATGGGTTTTTTAATTTTAGGAATTGGCTCTATAAGCGATACAGGTCTCAACGGGGCTATTTTACAAATAATCTCTCATGGCTTTATTGGCGCTGCGCTTTTTTTCTTGGCTGGAACTAGTTATGATAGACTGCGTCTTCTTTATCTCGACGAAATGGGTGGAATGGCTATCCCAATGCCAAAAATATTTACGATTTTCACTATCTTATCGATGGCTTCTCTTGCATTGCCGGGCATGAGTGGTTTTGTTGCAGAATTGATAGTCTTATTAGGAATAATTACCAGCCAAAAATATCTTTTAGTCACAAAAATACTAATAACTTTTGTAACAGCAATTGGAATGATATTAACTCCTATTTATTCATTATCTATATTACGTCAAATGTTCTATGGATACAAGATTTTTAATACACCAAATTCTTATTTTTTTGATTCAGGGCCACGAGAATTATTTATTTCAATTTCTATCCTTATACCCGTTATAAGTATTGGTATTTATCCAGATTTTATTTTTTCATTTTCGACTGACAAAGTTGAAGCTATTCTATCTAATTTTTTATAGATAGTTTTCACAAATAAATGAAAAAAATCTAAAAAGAAGAAAGAAATCCTATGTACAATACAAATATATATATATATTTGTATTGTATGAATAATATAATGTATTAATTTATGTATAAAATGTATTAAAATAAAAAAAAAATGAATTTGAATTTTAATTGAATATGTTTGTTCTTTGTGAGAACCCTTTAAATCAAGTAATGCGGTAGTGATTCAAGGGGTTCTCTATCATTTATTGGAATTTTTCTTTGTTAGTTATTATATATATATTTATTATATATTTTTTTTGTTTTCTGTATTTATATTTGTAAAGTTGTTTCTCCACTTTAATTCAATTAGATATAAATGAACCATAACTATGTAGTCCTATTCCTAAAAGATTTATCCCTAAATAACATACCCAAATTATAAAAAAACCCATAGAAGCCACTATCGAAGAGTTTATATATTCTAATTTTTTATTTTTTCTAGTATGTAAATAAATCGCGAATATAGTCCAAGTAATAAAAGCCCAAGTTTCTTTTGGATCCCAATTCCAATATGACCCCCATGCCTCATTAGCCCATACTGCTCCTGAAATAATACCTATTGTTAAAAAGATAAAACCTAGACTAATAGTACGGTAACCCCAACGATCCAATTGTTGAATAAATTGAGATCTATAATAATTTCTATAAGACGAAAAAGAAGTTTTTTGTAAAACATTATTTTTTTCATTGATGTTCATGTAATTTTTTTTATTCATATTCATGTATTTAATTTCGGCAAAAGAAAACGATTCATTTATTAAAAAAAACCAATTCTTGCTTTTACCAAAGAGTTCTTGCAATGTAATCACTAAAATAGCCACTGCTAATAATGATCCACATATAAGAGTTGCATAACCCAATATCATCATACTTACGTGCATCATTAACCAATAGGACTGTAATGCAGGTACTAATATTATGGATTCGTTCATTTTTATTAAAAGACCCGAAGTAGCAAAGACTTGGGTAAAAATAACACTTGGTGCGATTATTGTATTTAAATAGTAGTTTTTATGTTTTTTGAAGCAAGGAACCATATAAAAAATGGAAAAAGTCCATGAAAGAAATATTAATGATTCATATAAATCACTAAACGGTAAATGGCCCGAAAAAGCCCAACGAGTAACTAACAATCCCGTTATACAAAAAAAGGTTATTATCATGCCTTTTTTGTACGAATCATATAATCCTATGATTTCATTGACTAATAATAAGGTTATCAAATGAATTGAAATTAAAATGGATACGACCGAAAACGATATATGAGTTAATATATGCTCTAAAGTTGAAAATACCATCATATATAATGAAAAATCGAAATACGAGGAATAGAAATAAGAATTGAGTTCATTATAGGGCCTATTTTTTTTTAAGATAAGATGTCATGCCGCTACTCGGACTCGAACCGAGATGCTCTAGCACTGCTTCCTAAGAGCAGCGTGTCTACCAATTTCACCATAGCGGCTTACTCAAGATCATAATAATTAATTTTTAGTCAATTGTCGAGATTCAAAGAATCAATTAAAGTACAATATTTGTTTACTAAATATTAAATAAAGAATTTAAAGAATTTTATTGGAAAATCTATTAAAAATATATATTTCAATACTTTTCTTATTATTCTATATTCTTTTTACAAATATATATATATTTTTTTTTTATTCGAAAGTCTTAGAAATGTAAAAAAAAAAAGATTAAAATATATTATAAATAAATAATTATAATCAAATTATTATGTTTTTGTTAAATGACTCTTTTTTTTATTTATTAAATTTTCTGAATATAACTGAATATAAAGAAGTGTATTTCAATTTTTTTATTTTCCACTGAAAAAAAAAAGCGCACTTCCATATCAAAAATGGAACACTACATTCAAAGGATTTTTTTTATTAGAATATATAATGTAAATATCGTAAATTAATACTATACTTAAATTAATACTCTATTAGATATTAAATTTATATTAGTATTTTTTTATTTAAGAATATTCATTGAATCTTTATTTAAGAATATTCATTGAATCCAGTTAATTGAAATTATTCTAACGTTTGTATTTGTTACAAAAAAAGCTTTTTGAATTCCCTGTAAAAATAGATTTCGCTAATGAAAAAGCTTTCAATGTTGTCCAATATCCTTTCTTTTTCCATAAAGTGTTCCGAATAAGTTTTTTTGATATAGAAGTGCGCTTTTTTGGAACTGCCATAAAATTTGTATAGTTTTTCATTGTTATATAGTTCTATGTGAAAGACATTTTTCTCTTAACTGAAAAGGAATTTCTCTTTAATTAGCCATATATCTTATCTATCTTAATTCCCATTTTTTGTTTCCTTTAAAAAAAAAAGTAAAACATTGAATATTATAACCCCTTTTTTTTTATTTTTCCAAACATCGATATTTTTTATTGTAATCGAAAATACTAAAAAATACTAAATTAGTTCAAAAATAAAAAATGAACCAATGGTTTTTTTTTCAAAAAAAAATTATTATTGAGTCATATGAATTTTTTTTTGAATTCATGATTCATATCAAAATAAACAAATGTTCTTAGTTTTGGTGTAATTAATAATTTTATCCCGACTCTATAGATAAAATTCGAATTAAAAAAATTTATTTTTCACTAGGAATTTAGTTATTGTTCCATTTGGAGTTTATACTTTGTAGTATTCCAAATATTTTACAAAGATTCCAAATAATTAATAATAGATTATTCTATTTAAATTCTATGTTTCTTTTTTGATTTTATTAACCGAACCCCTTCTTTACAAAAGAGATAAAAAACCAACGAATAAGAAACCAAATTCATTAGAATCGGAATTTTTTTGTTTATTGTATGGAATATACATATCAATATTCATGGATTATACCTTTTATTCCATTTCCAGTCCCTGTGTTAATAGGAGTGGGACTTCTACTTTTTCCGACGGCAATAAAAAATATGCGTCGTGTGTGGGCTTTTCCTAGTATTTTATTGTTAATTCTAGTTATGATTTTTTCGGTTGATCTGTCTATTCATCAAGTCAATAATAGTTCTTTTTATCAATATGTATGGTCTTGGACCATAAATAATGATCTTTCTCTAGAGTTTGGGTACTTGATCGATTCACTTACGTCTATTATGTCAATATTAATTACTACTGTTGGCATTCTCGTTCTTATTTATAGTGATAATTATATGTCTCACGATCAAGGATATTTGAGATTTTTTGCTTATATGATTCTTTTTAATATTTCAATGCTGGGATTAGTTACTAGTTCGAATTTGATACAAATTTATGTTTTTTGGGAATTGGTTGGAATGTGTTCTTATTTATTAATAGGCTTTTGGTTCACACGTCCTATTGCGGCAAATGCTTGTCAAAAAGCATTTGTAACTAATCGTGTAGGGGATTTTGGTTTATTATTGGGAATTTTAGGTCTTTATTGGATAACCGGTAGTTTGGAATTTAGGGATTTGTTTCAAATAATAAATAACTTGATTTATAAAAATGAGATTAATGTTTTTTTTGTTACTTTGTTTGCCCTCTTGCTATTTTGTGGCTCAGTCGCTAAATCCGCCCAATTTCCTCTTCATGTGTGGCTACCTGATGCTATGGAAGGACCTACTCCTATTTCCGCCCTTATACATGCTGCTACTATGGTAGCGGCGGGAATTTTTCTTGTAGCTCGGCTTCTTCCTCTTTTCATAGTTCTACCCGCAATAATGAATGGAATAGCTCTTATAGGTATAATAACAGTAGTATTAGGAGCTACTTTAGCTATTGCTCAAAAAGATATTAAGAAAAATTTGGCCTATTCCACAATGTCTCAATTGGGTTATATGATGTTAGCTTTAGGTATGGGATCCTATCGAGCCGCTTTATTTCATTTGATTACTCATGCTTATTCAAAAGCATTGTTGTTTTTAGGATCTGGAGCCATTATTCATTCAATGGAAGCTGTTGTCGGATATTCTCCAGCTAAAAGTCAAAATATGGTTCTTATGGGTGGTTTAACAAAACATGTACCAATTACAAAAACAGCTTTTTTAGTGGGTACACTTTCTCTTTGTGGTATTCCACCTTTTGCCTGTTTTTGGTCTAAGGATGAGATTCTTAATGATAGTTGGTTGTATTCACCCATTTTCGCAATAATAGCTTGTTCCACAGCAGGATTAACCGCATTTTATATGTTTCGGATCTATTTACTTGTTTTTGAAGGATATTTAAACGTTCATTTTCTAAATTTCAATGGAAAAAAAAATAGTACATTCTATTCAATATCTTTATGGGGGAAAAAAGAAGTAAACCATAAATTAAAAAATAAAAATTTTTTCTTAGCTTTATTAAGAATGAATAATAATGAAATGATTTCTTTTTTTATCCGGAAGACATATCCACATCGAATTAATCAAAATGTCAAAAACATAAGACGTCTTTTTTTTGATATTACCCGTTTTGGTACTAAAAAAACGACTTGTTTATATCCTCAGGAATCGGATAATACTATGCAATTTTCTATGCTTATTTTAGTCTTCTTTACTTTATTCGTTGGGGCCATAGGAATTTCTTTCAGCCAAAGCGGAATGGATTCGGATATATTATCCAAATTGTTAATTCCGTTTATAGACCTTTTACATAAAAATGAAAAAAATTTTGTGGATTGGTATGCATTTTTGACAAACGCAACTTTTTCGGTGATTCTAACCTTTTTTGGAATATTTATAGCATCTTTTTTTTACAAACCTGTTTATTCAGATTTACAAAATTTGAATTTATTAAATTTATTTGAAAAATGTGTTCCTAATAAAATGGTTACCGATAATTTAAAAAATGTCATATATGATTGGTCATATAATCGTGGTTATATAGATATTTTTTATGAAATATTTTTAATTACGAGTGTAAGAAAATTTGTTAAATTCAATTATTTTTTTGATAAAAAAATAATTGATGGAATTCCAAATGGAATAGGTATTACAAGTTTTTTTATGGGAGAGACTATCAAATATGTAGGAGGTGGGCGAATTTCTTCGTATATTTTATTGTATATATTATATTTACTAATCTTTATACTGATTTGGTATTCTTTATTTATTT